ATCATCAGATTCGTTCCAGAAAAACCAAACATGTACTAATTTTTACTGATAACGATCAAAATACTGATGCTAATAGCAAAAATACTAATAATCTTGATGAAGCCGACGAAGTGACTTTCATACGTTATTCACAACAATCAGATTTTCGTCGAGACATAATAAAAGGCTCTATGCGTGCTCAAAGACGTAAAACAGTTATTTGTGAATTGTTTCAAGCAAATGTGCATTCTCCTCTTTTTTTGGACAGAATAGGCAAATCCCTTTTTTCTTTTGATATCTCCGGGATGATCAAATTCATTTTGAAAAAATGGACGTATAAAAAAACAACAGAATTAAGAATTTCGGATTATACCGAGGAAAAGAAAAAAGAAAATGAGAAAAAAAAAGAGGAAGAAAAAAGAGAAGAATACAAAAGACAAGAGAAAGCACGAATAGAAATAGCGCAAACCTGGGATAGAGTTTTATTTGCTCAAGCAATAAGAGGATCTCTATTAGTAACCCAATCTTTTCTTAGAAAATATATTCTATTCCCTTCAGTGATAATAGCTAAAAATATAGCCCGTATGTTATTATTTCAATTTCCCGAGTGGTCTGAGGACTTAAAAGATTGGAATAGAGAAATGCATGTTAAATGCACCTATAATGGTGTTCAATTATCAGAAACCGAATTTCCAAAAAATTGGTTGACAGACGGTATTCAGATAAAGATCCTATTTCCTTTTTACCTTAAACCTTGGCACAGATCTAAGGTGCCACCCCCCCAGAAAGATCCGCTGAGAAATAAAGAGAAAAAAAACGATTTTTGTTTTTTAACAGTTTGGGGAATGGAAACTGAAGTTCCTTTTGGTTCTCCCAGAAAACAACGTTCATTTTTTGAACCCATTTTTAAAGAACTCAGAAAAAAAATTAGAAAATTACAAAAGAATCCTTTTTTAGTTATACAGGTTTTAAAAGAAAGAATAAATCTTTTTTTAAACCTTTCAAAAGAAAGAAAAAAATCGGTCATGAAAACCATTCTATTTTTAAAAGGAATAATAAAAGAACTTTCCAAAAGAAACCCAATTCAATTATTTGGATTAAGAAAAATAGATGAATTGAGTGAAACTAAAAAAGAAAAAAATGGGGTAATCAGTAATGGGATGATTAATGAATCGTCCATTCAAATTCGATTTATGGATTTGACAGATTCTTCATTGACAGAAAAAAAAATGAAAGATCTGGATGATAGAACCAGCACAATCAGGAATCAAATAGAAAAAATTACAAAAGATAAGAAAAAAGGATTTTTAACTCCGGAAATCAATATAAATATTAGTTCTAATAAAATTAGTTATCCTACTAAACTATTAGCATCAATAAAAAATATTTGGCAGAAATTAAAGAAATTCAAAAGAATAAATGTTCGATTAATCCGTAAATCATATTCTTTTTTCAAATTTTTAATTGAAAGGATATACATAGATATACTTATCTATATCATTAATAGTCCGAGGATCACTACACAACTCTTTTTTGAGAATTCAACAAAAATGATCGATAAATACATTTACAATAATGAAACAAATAAAGAAAAAATAGCTAAAACAAATAAAAATACAATTCGTTTTATTTGGACTAAAAAAAAATCAATTTCTGATATTAGTAATAAAAATGCAAAGATTTTATTATCCTCCTTCTCACAAGCATATGTATTTTACCAATTATATCAAACGCAATTTTGTAATTTGTATAAGTTAAGATATGTCCTTCAATATCACGGAACATCTTTTTTTCTTAAGAATGAAATAAAGGATTATTTTGAAACACAAGGAATTTTTTATCCTGAATTAAAACATAAAAATATTTTGAATTCGGAAATGATTCAATGGAAAAACTGGTTAAGGGGTCATTATCAATATGATTTATCTCCGATTAGATGGTATCGATTAGTACCACACAAATGGGGAAATAGATTCAATCAAACACGTATAGTGCAAAATAAAGATTTAAACAAAAGGCATTCCGATGAAAAAGATCGATTAATATTAACTAATTTCAAAAAATTAAATGATTTTGAATTAAATTCATTATCAAATTCAAAATATAACCTTCAAAAATACTATGGATATGAGCTTTTCTCATATAAATCGATTAATTATGAAAATAAGAAGGATTCACATATTTATGTATCACCATTACGTTTAAATAATAAACAAGAGATCTCTTATAATTACAACAAGATATATAAAAAAGGTAAATTAATTAATATGCCAGGAGGTATTATCCCTATTAATTTAGAAGATGATGATATTCTAAATCTAGATAAATTTACAGATAGAAAATATTTGGATTGGAGAATTTTCGATTTTTGTCTTCGAAATAAAGTCAATATTGAGTCCTGGATTGATATCGATACCAATGGTAATAAAAATACTAAGACTGGGTTTAATAATTATCAAATAATTGATAAAATGGATCAAAAAGGTCTTTTTTTTCTTAAAATTTCCCAAAATGGAGGAATTATGGCATCCAACAAAAAAAAAGATCTTTTTGATTGGATGGCAATGAATGAAGAAATACTAAGTTGTCCCATATCAAATCTAAACCTTTGGTTCTTTCCAGAATTTGTGATCCTTTATAATACATATATTATGAAACCGTGGATCATACCAATCCAACTACTTCTTTTAAATTTTAATGAAAATGTTAGTGAAAATAAAAACATCACTAGAAAGAGCAAAAGGGATCTTTTTCTATTTTCATTTTCGAATGAAAAAAAATCGATTGAATTAGAGAATCGAAATCAAGAAGAAAAAGAATCCGCAATTCGAGATAATCTTGAATCAGATGCACAAAATCAAGCGAATCTTGGATCACTTTTCTCAAACCAAGAAAAATATATTGGAGAAGATTATGCAAGCTCCGATATGAAAAAACGTAGAAATAAAAAAGAATATAAGAGCAACACGGAAGTAGAACTTGATTTTTTCCTAAAAAGGTATTTACGTTTTCAATTGAGATGGGATGATTCTTTAAATCAAAGAATGATCAATAATATCAAAATATATTGTCTCCTACTTAGACTAATAAATCCAAGAGAAATGACTATATCCTCTATTCAAAGGGGAGAAATGAGTTTAGATATTTTGATTATTCAAAAGGATTTAACTCTTACAGAATTAATGAAAAAGGGTATATTAATTATCGAACCAATTCGTTTGTCTATAAAAAATGATGGACAATTTATTATGTATCAAAGTCTAAATATTTCATTGTTTCATAAGAGTAAGCCCAAAATTAATCAAATATACCGAGAAAAAAGCTATGTTGCTAAGATTAATTTGGATAAATCCATTGCAAGACATCAAAAAATGGCTGAAAATAGATACAAAAATGATTATGATTTGTTGTTTGTTCCCGAAAAGGTTTTATCCACTAAAAGACGTAGAGAATTAAGAATTCTAATTTGTTTCAATTCGAGGAAGAGAAATGGTATTCATAAAAATCCAGTATTTTGCAACAACGTAAAAAACTGGGGTGAATTTTTGGATAAAAGAAAACATTTTGATAAAAAGAAACTAATTAAATTAAAGTTCTTTCTTTGGCCTAATTATCGATTAGAAGATTTATCTTGTATGAATCGATATTGGTTTGATACCAATAATGGGGGCCGCTTCACTATGATAAGGATACATATGTATCCACGATTGCAAATTTGTTAATTATGCGTTTTTCATATATATTCTGTACCATATATGTATGATATATGAAAAAAGGAGTTGCACCTATGTATTGTCTTACCTTCCAGTCTGATACATGAATACTAATTCAATGCATTTATCAATATCCAATAGATCTATAAATGATTAACGGAATCTTCTTATTTTTTCTTTTTTTATTTATTATTAGATTTTGATCCAAAATTTCTTCTCTTTTCTAAATGTAGAAATATATCACCCTTTCCTATTCCTATAGGAATAAAATTGAAAAGAAAATTGGATTGATTCATTTTATTTGATAAAATTAGGAGTTCATAAAGAAATTAAGATTATTGTGTATACCAAATTAAAATGACTAGCATTATTCTTACTGATCAGTAAAATCCATTAAAAAAAAAGAGGATAGAAAATCCGTTTTATGGTAAAAAATTCATTCATCTCAGTTATTTCACAAGAAGAAAAAGAAGAAAACAGGGGGTCCATTGAATTTCAAGTATTTCGTTTCACCAATAAGATACGAAGACTGACTTCACATTTGGAATTGCACCGAAAAGATTATTTATCTCAGAGAGGTTTACGTAAAATCCTGGGAAAACGCCAACGACTGCTGTCTTATTTGTCAAAGAAAAATAGAATACGTTATAAAGAATTAATTAGTCAGCTGGATATTCGGGAGTCAAAAACTCGTTAAGTGAAAAAGGAATTTGAATTATTTGATTTTTTTATTCGATCTTGAATTTTAATGAACTTCTTTTCATTTTCAGCAATTCATGAAAGAATGAATCGAGGAATAACCTATGAATGTAACAACTACAAGAAAAGACCTCATGATAGTCAATATGGGACCTCACCACCCATCAATGCATGGTGTTCTTCGGCTCATCCTTACTCTAGATGGTGAAGATGTTATTGATTGTGAACCAATATTAGGTTATTTACACAGAGGAATGGAAAAAATTGCGGAAAATCGAACAGTTATACAATATCTACCTTATGTAACACGTTGGGATTATTTAGCTACTATGTTCACAGAAGCAATAACCGTAAATGGACCAGAACAGTTGGGAAATATTCAAGTACCTAAAAGAGCCAGTTATATCCGAGTAATTATGTTAGAGTTGAGTCGTATAGCTTCTCATCTGTTATGGCTTGGCCCCTTTATGGCAGATATTGGTGCACAGACTCCTTTTTTCTATATTTTCAGAGAAAGAGAATTAATATATGATCTATTCGAAGCTGCCACCGGTATGAGAATGATGCATAATTATTTTCGTATCGGAGGAGTAGCGGCCGATCTACCTTATGGATGGATAGATAAATGTTTGGATTTCTGTGATTATTTTTTAACAGCGGTTTCTGAATATCAAAAACTTATTACGCGAAATCCTATTTTTTTAGAACGAGTTGAGGGAGTAGGCATTATTGGTCCAGAAGAAGCAATAAATTGGGGTTTATCGGGACCAATGCTACGAGCTTCCGGAATCCAATGGGATCTTCGTAAAGTTGATCATTATGAATGTTACGACGAATTGGATTGGGAAATCCATTGGCAAAAAGAAGGAGATTCATTAGCTCGCTATTTAGTCCGAATCGGTGAAATGAGGGAATCTATAAAAATTATTCAACAAGCTCTGGAAGGAATTCCAGGGGGGCCCTATGAGAATTTAGAAACCCGGTGCTTTGCTAGAGAAAGGGATCCGGAATGGAATGATTTTGAATATCGATTCATTAGTAAAAAACCTTCTCCTACTTTTGAATTGCCGAAGCAAGAACTTTATGTAAGAGTTGAAGCCCCAAAGGGAGAATTGGGAATTTTTTTAATAGGAGATCAGAGTGGTTTTCCTTGGAGGTGGAAAATTCGTCCACCTGGTTTTATCAATTTGCAAATTCTTCCTCAGTTAGTTAAAAGAATGAAATTGGCCGATATTATGACAATACTAGGTAGCATAGATATCATTATGGGAGAAGTTGATCGTTAAAATGATAATTGATACAACAGAAGTACAAGATCTAAATTCTTTTTCTAGATTGGAATCTTTAAAAGAAGTCTATGGAATCATAGGGATGTTTTTACCTATTTTGACTCTTGTATTGGGAATCACAATAGGTGTACTCGTAATTGTGTGGTTAGAAAGAGAAATATCCGCAGGAATACAACAACGTATTGGTCCCGAATACGCCGGTCCTTTGGGAATTCTTCAAGCTTTAGCAGATGGGACAAAACTTATTTTCAAAGAGAATCTTTTTCCATCTCGAGGAGATACTCGTTTATTCAGTATAGGACCATCCATAGCAGTTATATCCATTTTACTAAGTTATTCAGTAATTCCTTTTAGTTATCACCTTGTTTTATCTGATCTCAATATCGGTGTTTTTTTATGGATTGCCATTTCCAGTATTGCTCCCATTGGACTTCTTATGTCAGGATATGGATCAAATAATAAATATTCTTTTTTAGGTGGTCTACGAGCCGCTGCTCAATCGATTAGTTATGAAATACCATTAACTCTTTGTGTGTTATCAATATCTCTACGTGCGATTCGTTAAAACAGAAACTTTTCTTTATTCCTTTTTTTCGAAAAGAAATTGAATAGATATCTCCTTTTTTTATTCATCATTCAGTTTGATGACCTAAATCAGATAGTTGTATGAGTGAAAGAAAACAGCTTAGAAATTAGCAGTAAAAAAATGGAGTCTCATTTCCTACGTACAAGAAAAAAAAAGTAAATATAAGCAAGACTTTTACCCCAAGATTGGTTGATTAGTCATCCTGGCTTGAAGCGGGCTCAACTCAAAAGATCAACCGTATAGAGTTTTCACTATGGTTTCTATGTATTACCATAACGGGTGATTGAGCAAAAATCAGTGGATGGTTAGGAACACCAAAATACATAAAGGATTAGTAATGGAGATTTTTTATGTAAATTATCCAAAAAGCATTTTTACATAAGATAAAAAGAATAATAATTGGGACTTTAAGTTAGTAGAAATGATCAAGTAGTACTACCCACAATTCCGATTCAGAGTATGCTCCTATCCACAGATTCAAAAATGACTATCAGGAACGAAATAATCCTTTTTTTGAAACCCCCCTTTTTCAGAAAGAAGAATAGGAACGAAAAAAAAAAAGATCTTTTTCTTCTTTCCTATATTCATAGGGATAACGTGGTATTTTTCAGGAACTAATGTATAATTTTTTTTTTTCGTAATCAAAAAGAATGGGTTGAAATATCTATTAATATTTCTAGAAAGAGTATTTTATTGAAGGATTAAGTTATTACTCAACAAAGAAAAATTCAAATTATTAAAGGATGAGATCAATTCAGAAGTGCTTTTTTAGTTATTATAGCAGACAGAATTCCATTGGTCTAATTCAGGACCTTCCGATAGGTTTTGACTCTATCTATATAGAATATATATTTAATTTCCAATCGATATCGATATATAGTATTATACTACAAACATATCAATATAAATAATATAAATTCGGTCCTTAGATTTATTGATGGCCCTCGAGGAGCCGTATGAGGTGAAAATCTCACGTACGGTTCTGAAATAGCGATGGGAACAGTGATGTTATCATCGACTATGATTATCTAACAGTTCAAGTACAGTTGATATAGTTGAGGCCCAGTCCAAATATGGTTTTTGGGGATGGAATTTGTGGCGTCAACCTATAGGGTTTTTCATTTTTCTAATTTCTTCCCTAGCAGAATGTGAGAGATTACCTTTCGATTTACCAGAAGCAGAGGAAGAATTAGTAGCAGGTTATCAAACCGAATATTCGGGTATCAAATTTGGG